GCTGGCGTAGCTTAACTAAAGCATGACACTGAAGATGTTAAGACGGACCCTAGAAAGGTCCCGTAAGCACAAAGGCTTGGTCCTGACTTTACTGTCAGCTTTGGCTATACTTATACATGCAAGTCTCCGCACCCCCGTGAGAATACCCACAGTTCTCTGCCCGAGAACAAGGAGCTGGTATCAGGCACATAATCCTATAGCCCATGACACCTTGCTTAGCCACACCCTCAAGGGAATTCAGCAGTAATAAACATTAAGCCCTAAGTGAAAGCTTGACTTAGTTAAAGCCAAGAGGGCCGGTAAAACTCGTGCCAGCCACCGCGGTTATACGAGAGGCCCAAGTTGACAGGTACCGGCGTAAAGAGTGGTTAAGGGAAAATATATAACTAAAGCCGAACACCTTCAGAGCTGTCATACGTTCCCGAAGGCATGAAGCCCCACCACGAAAGTGGCTTTACCCCCACCCGACCCCACGAAAGCTGTGAAACAAACTGGGATTAGAGACCCCACTATGCCCAGCCTTAAACTTTGATAGCACTTCACACCCGCTATCCGCCAGGGAACTACGAGCATTAGCTTAAAACCCAAAGGACTTGGCGGTGCTTTAGACCCACCTAGAGGAGCCTGTTCTAGAACCGATAATCCCCGTTAAACCTCACCCTCTCTTGTCATTCCCGCCTATATACCGCCGTCGTCAGCTTACCCTGTGAAGGCACCATAGTAAGCAAAACTAGTAAAACCCAAAACGCCAGGTCGAGGTGTAGCATATGAGAGGGAAAGAAATGGGCTACATTCCCTATTTTAGGGAACACGGATAATGCAATGAAACGTACATTAGAAGGAGGATTTAGCAGTAAGCAAAAAACAGAGTGTTTTGCTGAAACTGGCCCTGAAGCGCGCACACACCGCCCGTCACTCTCCCCAAGCCGACTCTTTAAAATACATAATACACTTTTAGGAACAAGGGGAGGCAAGTCGTAACATGGTAAGTGTACCGGAAGATGCACTTGGAAAAATCAGGATGTAGCTAAGACAGCAAAGCATCTCCCTTACACTGAGAAGTCGCCCGTGCAAATCGGACCACCCTGACGCCCAACAGCTAGCTCACTCCAATAATATCAACAAACCACTATTTATACACCCAAAAGTACCTACACCCAAAAACAAACCATTTTTCCCCCTAAGTATGGGCGACAGAAAAGGACCTATGACGCAATAGAGAAAGTACCGCAAGGGAAAGCTGAAAGAGAAATGAAACAACCCAGTAAAGCATAAAAAAGCAGAGATTTTACCTCGTACCTTTTGCATCATGATTTAGCAAGAAACACTTAAGCAAAAAGCATTATAGTTTAATTTCCCGAAACTAAGTGAGCTACTCCGAGACAGCCTAATTAAAGGGCAACCCCGTCTCTGTGGCAAAAGAGTGGGAAGAGCTCTGAGTAGAGGTGATAGACCTACCGAACCTAGTTATAGCTGGTTGCCTGAAAATTGAATAGAAGTTCAGCCTTTTAAATTCTTTCCCCGCCCTCGGCCCACGCCTACTCAGGAAACAAGAAATTAAAAGAGTTAATCAAAGGGGGTACAGCCCCTTTGATAAAAAATACAATTTTCCCAGCAGGATAAAGATCATATTTAACACAAGGCACATGCCCTAGTGGGCCTAAAAGCAGCCACCTAAATAGAAAGCGTTAAAGCTCAAGCATCACACACCCCCTCTAATACCGACAATACTATCTTAACCCGCTAATCCTATCAGGCTATTCCATTACCAATGGAAGTAATTATGCTAATATGAGTAATAAGAGAAGCACGCTTCTCTCCCCGCACACATGTACATCGGAACGAACCCCCACCGAAAATTAACGACCCCAAAACCAAGAGGGCACTGGATAAAAAATAAACAACCAGAAAATCATCCAATTAACCACCCGTTTCCCCCACACTGGTGTGCCTCATGGGAAAGACCAAAAGAAAAAGAAGGAACTCGGCAAACATGAGCCTCGCCTGTTTACCAAAAACATCGCCTCTTGAAACACAAAACATAAGAGGTCCCGCCTGCCCAGTGACTTTAAGTTTAACGGCCGCGGTATTTTGACCGTGCAAAGGTAGCGCAATCACTTGTCCTTTAAATGAAGACCTGTATGAATGGCACCACGAGGGCTCAACTGTCTCCTTTCTCCTGTCAATGAAATTGATCTCCCCGTGCAGAAGCGGGGATAAAACCATAAGACGAGAAGACCCTATGGAGCTTTAGGCACCAGAACAGACTATGTTAAGCACCCTAAACACAAAAGACAAAACTAACTAGACCCTATTCCAATGCCTTTGGTTGGGGCGACCGCGGGGAAATAAAAAACCCCCATGTGGACCAAGAGCACATCACTCTTACAACCCAGGGCTACAACCCTAAGTAACAGAACTTTCTGACCAGAATGATCCGGTAAAACCGATCAACGAACCGAGTTACCCTAGGGATAACAGCGCAATCCCCTTCTAGAGCCCATATCGACAAGGGGGTTTACGACCTCGATGTTGGATCAGGACATCCTACTGGTGCAGCCGCTATTAAGGGTTCGTTTGTTCAACGATTAAAGTCCTACGTGATCTGAGTTCAGACCGGAGTAATCCAGGTCAGTTTCTATCTATGTTATGATCCTCTCTAGTACGAAAGGACCGAGAAGAAGGAGCCCCTGTTTTAAACACGCCCCACCCCTACCTAATGAAACCAACTAAAATAGGCAAAAGGGCATAACCCCTAAGCTTAAGAAAACAGCTTGTTAAGGTGGCAGAGCCCGGCCAATGCAAAAGACCTAAGCCCTTTCAACGGAGGTTCAAATCCTCCCCCTAACTATGACCTCAACACTAATCTCCTCAATCCTTAACCCCTTAATTCTTATGGTCTTTGTACTCCTAGCCGTTGCCCTCCTAACATTAATTGAACGAAAAGTCCTAGGCTACATGCAACTACGTAAAGGCCCTAATATTGTAGGCCCCTACGGCCTCCTTCAACCAATCGCAGACGGCCTCAAACTTTTCATTAAAGAGCCAGTACGACCTTCAACCTCCTCCCCCATTTTATTTTTACTCGCTCCTATTCTAGCCCTCACCCTTGCACTAACCCTTTGAACCCCCATACCCCTGCCCTTCCCCATGGCAGACCTTAATTTAGGCATCCTATTTATCCTTGCTTTATCAAGCCTAGCAGTCTATTCAATCCTTGGATCAGGCTGAGCCTCAAATTCTAAATACGCCCTCATCGGGGCTCTCCGAGCCGTCGCCCAAACAATTTCCTACGAAGTGAGCCTAGGACTAATTCTCCTCAACGCAATTATCTTTACCGGAGGCTTTACACTCCAAACATTCAGCATTGCCCAAGAAAGCACATGACTCCTCCTCCCCGCTTGACCCCTAGCTATAATATGATACATCTCCACACTAGCAGAGACCAACCGTGCCCCCTTTGACCTCACTGAAGGCGAATCCGAACTTGTTTCAGGCTTCAACGTAGAATATGCTGGGGGACCCTTTGCCCTCTTCTTCCTCGCAGAATACGCCAACATCCTTTTAATAAATACACTCTCCGCAATCCTCTTCCTAGGCACCTCCATCTCACACCTGGCCCCAGAATTCACCACAATTAACCTTATAACCAAAACAACCCTCCTATCCATCCTATTCCTTTGAGTTCGCGCCTCATACCCCCGGTTTCGCTATGACCAGCTAATACATTTAATCTGAAAAAACTTCCTTCCACTTACCCTCGCACTCGTAATTTGACACTTAGCACTCCCCATCGCACTCACAGGACTTCCCCCACAACTATAACTGGAGCCGTGCCTGAATAAAGGACCACTTTGATAGAGTGAATAATGAGGGTTAAAGCCCCTCCAGCTCCTTAGAAAGAAGGGACTCGAACCCTACCTGAAGAGATCAAAACTCTTAGTGCTTCCACTACACCACTTCCTAGTAAAGTCAGCTAAATAAGCTTTTGGGCCCATACCCCAAAAATGTTGGTTAAACTCCTTCCTTTACTAATGAACCCCTACATCTTAGCAACCCTTCTTTTTGGACTAGGCCTAGGAACCACAATTACTTTTGCAAGCTCCCACTGACTCCTTGCCTGAATAGGCCTTGAACTCAACACCCTCGCCATTATCCCCCTCATAGCCCAACTCCACCACCCCCGAGCAGTCGAAGCCACTACAAAATACTTCCTTACCCAAGCTGCCGCCGCAGCAACCCTACTATTTGCCAGCATCACCAATGCTTGACTGACAGGCCAATGAGAAATTCAACAATTATCCCACCCCCTCCCCACCACCATAATTACTCTTGCCCTAGCATTAAAAATCGGTCTAGCCCCTCTCCACGCCTGACTACCAGAAGTACTCCAAGGACTAGACCTGACCACAGGACTTATTTTGTCAACATGACAAAAACTTGCCCCCTTTGCCCTCCTCCTTCAAACTCAGTCCACCAACCCAAATTTACTTATCTTCTTAGGCCTCACCTCCACCCTCATCGGAGGCTGAGGTGGCCTTAACCAAACACAACTACGTAAAATCCTAGCATACTCCTCCATTGCCCACCTTGGCTGAATAATTTTGGTCCTTCAATTTTCACCCCAGCTAACCCTACTCACCCTAATAATGTACTTTATCATGACGGCCTCCGCCTTTTTGATTTTTAAAATTAATAACTCCACTAATATTAATACACTCGCCACATCCTGGGCAAAAACACCTGCCCTCACCGCCCTCACACCTCTCATTCTTCTCTCACTAGGAGGCCTCCCGCCTCTTACTGGATTTATGCCAAAATGACTAATTATCCAAGAATTGACCAAACAAGACCTTGCCCCCACCGCAACTCTGGCTGCCCTAACAGCACTACTCAGCCTCTACTTCTACCTTCGTCTTTCCTACACAATAACCCTCACCATTTCCTCCAATACCCTAACAGCCACAACCCCCTGACGTTTTGTCCCCACCCAAGCCACCCTCCCCCTAACCACCTCAACCTCTCTAGCTACATGTCTCCTCCCCCTAACCCCAGCCATAATAGCATTATTAACCATTTAAGAGGCTTAGGATAACACCCAGACCAAGGGCCTTCAAAGCCCTAAGCGGGAGTGAAAATCTCCCAGCCCCTGATAAGACTTGCGAGATATTACCCCACATCTCCTGCATGCAAAACAGACACTTTAATTAAGCTAAAGCCTTACTAGATAGGAAGGCCTCGATCCTACAATTTCTTAGTTAACAGCTAAGCGCCCAAACCAGCGAGCATCTATCTACTTTCCCCGCCTGCTCTTCAAGAAACAGGCGGGGAAAGCCCCGGCAGACGGTAACCTGCAACTTCAGATTTGCAATCTGATATGTAAACACCTCGGAGCTTGGCAAAAAGAGGACTCTAACCTCTGTTCATGGGGCTACAATCCACCGCTTAGCTCTCAGCCATTTTACCTGTGGCAATCACACGTTGATTTTTCTCGACCAATCACAAAGACATCGGCACCCTTTATCTAATTTTTGGTGCCTGAGCCGGAATAGTGGGAACAGCATTAAGCCTGCTAATTCGAGCAGAACTCAGCCAACCCGGCTCTCTCCTCGGAGACGACCAAATTTATAATGTAATCGTTACTGCACACGCCTTTGTAATAATTTTCTTTATAGTTATACCCATTATAATTGGGGGCTTTGGCAACTGACTAATTCCACTCATAATTGGTGCCCCAGACATGGCCTTTCCACGAATAAACAACATAAGTTTCTGACTCCTACCCCCCTCATTCCTCCTTCTCCTCGCCTCCTCTGGAGTTGAAGCTGGCGCTGGAACAGGATGAACTGTTTATCCCCCATTAGCAGGCAATCTAGCACACGCTGGTCCTTCAGTTGATTTAACCATCTTCTCCCTTCACTTGGCTGGAGTTTCGTCTATTCTCGGAGCAATTAACTTTATTACTACAATTATTAACATAAAACCCCCAGCAATTTCCCAGTACCAAACGCCCCTGTTCATCTGAGCACTTTTAATCACCGCCGTCCTGCTCCTTCTGTCCCTGCCAGTTCTTGCCGCCGGCATTACCATACTCTTGACCGACCGAAACCTAAACACAACCTTTTTTGACCCGGCAGGCGGAGGAGACCCCATTCTTTACCAACACCTATTCTGATTCTTTGGACACCCAGAAGTTTACATTCTTATCCTCCCTGGATTCGGCATGATTTCCCACATTGTAGCCTATTACGCCGGCAAAAAAGAACCCTTCGGCTATATAGGAATAGTTTGAGCAATAATGGCTATTGGCCTTCTAGGCTTTATTGTCTGAGCCCACCACATATTTACCGTTGGAATAGACGTAGACACTCGGGCTTATTTTACCTCTGCAACAATAATTATTGCCATCCCTACTGGCGTAAAAGTCTTTAGCTGACTAGCCACCCTACATGGTGGCTCAATTAAGTGAGAAACCCCTCTCCTGTGGGCATTAGGCTTCATCTTCTTATTTACAGTAGGCGGTCTAACTGGCATTGTTTTAGCCAACTCATCCCTAGACATTATACTCCACGATACATATTATGTAGTAGCCCACTTCCACTATGTTCTCTCAATAGGCGCTGTATTTGCAATTGTCGCAGGCTTTGTCCACTGATTTCCCCTATTTTCAGGCTACACACTCCACAGCACGTGAACAAAAATCCACTTCGCAGTCATGTTTGTAGGAGTAAACCTCACTTTCTTCCCACAGCATTTCCTTGGGCTCGCAGGAATACCTCGTCGATACTCAGACTACCCGGACGCTTACACCCTTTGAAACACAATTTCCTCCATTGGCTCAATAATTTCTCTTGTAGCAGTAATTATATTCTTATTTATTATTTGAGAAGCTTTTGCTGCCAAACGAGAGGTCTTGTCAGTTGAACTTACACCAACAAATGTAGAATGACTACACGGCTGCCCACCCCCATATCACACCTTTGAAGAACCAGCATTTGTGCAAGTCCAACAAACCTGGTCCAAACAATAAAACCTCTAATTGAACCAATCAGCCCTATAACAACGAGAAAGGAAGGAATTGAACCTCCATAAATTGGTTTCAAGCCAACCACATAACCACTCTGCCACTTTCTTTATAAGACACTAGTAAAACAGAAAATTACACTGCCTTGTCAAGGCAGAATTGTGGGTTAAAGCCCCACGTGTCTTGGTTTTAATGGCCCATCCCTCCCAACTAGGATTTCAAGATGCAGCTTCACCTGTGATAGAAGAACTTCTTCACTTCCACGACCATGCCTTAATAATTGTTTTCCTCATCAGCGCCTTCGTACTTTACATTATTGTGGCAATAGTAACCACTAAACTAACTAACAAATTTATCCTTGACTCCCAAGAAATTGAAATTATTTGAACCCTCCTCCCTGCCATCATTCTTATTCTCATCGCACTACCCTCTCTTCGAATCCTCTACCTTATGGACGAAATCAATGACCCCCACCTCACAATTAAAGCAATAGGCCACCAGTGATACTGAAGTTATGAATATACTGACTATGAAGACCTTGGTTTTGATTCATACATAATTCCAACACAAGACCTAGCCCCCGGACAATTCCGCCTTCTAGAAGCAGACCATCGAATGGTAGTACCAGTTGAATCCCCTATTCGGGTTTTAGTTTCAGCTGAAGACGTCTTACACTCCTGAGCCGTCCCAAGCCTCGGAGTAAAAATAGACGCAGTTCCTGGACGCCTTAACCAAACAGCATTTATTGCATCTCGACCTGGTATCTTCTACGGACAATGCTCTGAAATCTGCGGTGCAAACCATAGCTTTATACCCATCGTAGTAGAAGCAGTCCCCTTAGAACACTTTGAAAATTGATCATCTTTAATACTTGAAGACGCTTCGCTAAGAAGCTAAATAGGGAACAGCGTTAGCCTTTTAAGCTAAAGATCGGTGACTCCCAACCACCCTTAGCGAAATGCCACAGCTCAACCCAACACCCTGATTTGCCATTTTAATTTTTTCCTGACTGGTCTTCTTGACCATCATTCCCCCAAAAGTTATGGCCCACTCCTTCCCCAACGAGCCCACCCCCCAAAGCACAGAAAAACCTAAAACAGAGCCCTGAAACTGACCATGATACTAAGCTTTTTTGACCAATTTATGAGCCCCACACACTTAGGAATTCCATTAATTGCCCTCGCCCTAGCCTTACCCTGAGTTCTTTACCCCAAGCCCACAACTCGCTGACTAAATAATCGCCTTCTTACCCTTCAAGGCTGATTTATTAACCGTTTTACCCAGCAAATCTTTCAACCCCTAAGCCTAGGTGGCCATAAATGAGCAGTTCTACTAACCTCATTAATGCTATTCCTTATTACACTAAATATACTAGGCCTATTGCCTTACACCTTTACACCCACAACACAACTTTCCCTTAATATAGCATTTGCCGTTCCCCTATGACTAGCCACAGTAATTATTGGTATACGAAATCAACCTACCCATGCATTAGGACACCTTCTCCCAGAAGGTACTCCCACCCTCCTCATCCCCGTCCTGATTATCATCGAAACAATTAGCTTATTCATTCGACCACTAGCCCTAGGCGTCCGACTAACAGCAAACCTGACAGCCGGCCACCTCCTAATTCAACTAATTGCCACCGCCGCATCCGTCCTCCTCCCACTAATGCCAACTATCGCACTACTAACAGCCGCCCTCCTCTTTTTGCTAACACTGTTAGAGGTAGCTGTTGCCATAATTCAAGCCTACGTATTTGTCCTTCTTTTAAGCCTCTACCTCCAAGAAAACGTCTAATGGCCCATCAAGCACACGCATACCACATAGTAGACCCTAGCCCATGACCCCTAACAGGAGCAGCAGCCGCCCTCCTAGTAACATCCGGTTTAGCAATCTGAATACACTTCCATAATACAACACTTATACTTTTAGGATTGGCACTCCTCCTCCTAACTATAAACCAATGATGACGAGACATCATCCGAGAAGGCACGTTCCAAGGCCACCACACACCCCCCGTCCAAAAAGGTCTTCGCTACGGCATAATTCTTTTTATTACTTCAGAAGTCTTTTTTTTCCTAGGATTTTTCTGAGCATTCTACCACTCAAGCCTCGCTCCCACCCCCGAACTCGGAGGATGCTGGCCTCCCACAGGCATTACCACTCTAGACCCCTTTGAAGTTCCCCTTCTAAACACAGCTGTCCTTCTAGCATCCGGTGTTACAGTCACTTGAGCCCACCATAGCATCATAGAAGGACATCGAAAAGAAACAATTCAAGCGCTAGCACTTACAATTCTTCTAGGCTTTTACTTCACACTTTTACAAGCAATAGAGTATTACGAAGCCCCCTTCACAATCGCGGATGGAGTTTATGGCTCCACATTCTTTGTAGCCACAGGCTTCCACGGCCTCCACGTTATTATTGGGTCCACCTTTCTGACCATCTGCCTGCTACGACAAATCCAATACCACTTTACATCAGAGCACCACTTCGGATTTGAAGCTGCTGCCTGATACTGACATTTTGTAGACGTCGTCTGACTTTTCCTCTACATCTCAATCTACTGATGAGGCTCATATCTTTCTAGTATTAAAGTTAGTACATGTGACTTCCAATCACCTAGTCTTGGTTAGACCCCAAGGAAAGATAATGAACTTAGTTACAACAACAATTTTTATTTCCATTGTTCTCGCCACTATTTTAGCCACCATTTCCTTCTGACTACCTCAGATAAGCCCAGACCACGAAAAACTCTCCCCTTATGAATGTGGCTTTGATCCCCTAGGATCCGCTCGCCTACCATTTTCACTCCGGTTTTTTCTCGTTGCCATTCTTTTTCTCCTATTTGATTTAGAAATTGCACTCCTTCTCCCACTTCCATGAGGAGATCAACTCTCCACCCCTCTCATAACATTTATTTGAGCATTTGCTATCCTCACTCTATTAACCCTCGGCCTAATTTATGAATGAATTCAAGGAGGCCTTGAGTGAGCTGAATAGATTGTTAGTTTAAGAAAAACCCTTGATTTCGGCTCAAGAGCTTGTGGTTAAAATCCACAACCATCTAATGACTCCCGCTCACTTCACCTTCTCCTCTATATTTATGCTAGGACTGGCAGGCCTAGCATTTCACCGAACGCATCTCCTTTCCGCCCTTCTTTGTTTAGAAGGAATAATATTATCCCTGTTTATTGCCCTATCCCTTTGAACACTCCAACTTAACTCCACTAACTTCTCAGCCTCCCCAATGCTTCTACTAGCATTTTCAGCTTGTGAAGCAAGCGCAGGCCTCGCCCTCTTAGTTGCCAGTGCCCGCACCCATGGTACAGATCGACTCCAAAGCCTCAACCTCCTACAATGCTAAAAATCCTTATCCCCACCATCATGCTTATCCCAACCACCTGAGCGACCCCTGCCAAACAGCTCTGACCCTCCTCACTAGCGTACAGCCTAATTATTTCCCTAATTAGCCTAACCTGACTTAAATCAATAGCAGACTCGGGCTGATCCTTTCTAAACCCCTACATGGTAACCGACCCCGTCTCCACCCCTCTATTAACCCTAACCTGCTGACTCCTACCCCTAATAATTCTAGCAAGCCAACACCACACCTCCTCAGAACCCATTAACCGACAACGAATGTATATTACACTCCTCACATCCCTACAAATCTTCTTAATCCTGGCTTTTAGCGCAACTGAGTTAATTATATTTTATATTATATTTGAAGCCACATTAATCCCGACTCTCGTAATTATTACCCGATGAGGTAATCAAGCAGAGCGCCTAAATGCAGGAACATATTTTTTATTTTATACCCTAGCAGGCTCTCTCCCCCTTCTTGTCGCCCTCCTCCTCTTGCAAAACAATACCGGAACCCTCTCCCTCCTTACACTTCAATTCTCCCCCTCTATACACATATTCTCCTTTGCAGATAAACTATGATGATCTGGCTGCTTACTGGCATTTCTAGTAAAAATACCCCTTTATGGGGCCCATCTCTGACTTCCCAAAGCCCACGTTGAAGCCCCAATTGCAGGCTCCATAATTCTAGCTGCCGTCCTCCTAAAGCTGGGGGGCTACGGCATAATACGAATAATAACAATACTAGAGCCTCTTACCAAAGAACTTAGCTACCCCTTCATCATCCTAGCCCTTTGGGGAGTAATCATGACTGGATCAATTTGTCTCCGCCAAACCGACCTAAAATCACTAATCGCCTACTCATCCGTGAGCCATATGGGCCTTGTCGCAGCCGGCATTCTCATCCAAACACCTTGAGGCTTCTCTGGTGCCCTCATCCTCATAATTGCCCACGGACTAACCTCCTCTGCCCTCTTCTGCTTAGCCAACACAAATTATGAACGAACCCATAGCCGAACCCTTCTCCTAGCACGAGGCCTTCAAATAATCTTGCCCCTTATAACCACCTGATGATTTATTGCCAGCCTCGCCAACCTCGCCCTTCCCCCTCTCCCCAACCTAATAGGAGAACTAATAATTATTACTTCCCTATTTAACTGATCCTGATGAACAATTGCCCTCACAGGAACAGGCACCCTAATCACCGCAAGCTATTCTCTCTATATGTTCTTAATGACACAACGAGGCCCAGTTCCCACCCACATCATGGCCCTAGAACCAACACACTCACGAGAACACTTACTACTAACACTTCATCTCCTCCCCCTTCTACTCCTAATCCTTAAACCCGAACTAATCTGAGGCTGAACATTCTGTAGGCATAGTTTAACAAAAACATTAGATTGTGATTCTAAAAATAGAGGTTAAATTCCCCTTGCCCACCGAGAGAGATTTGTAATAACAAAGACTGCTAATCTTTGCCCCCTTGGTTAAATTCCAAGGCTCACTCGAACAGCTTCTAAAGGATAACAGCTCATCCGTTGGTCTTAGGAACCAAAAACCCTTGGTGCAAATCCAAGTAGCAGCTATGCACTATACCTCCACTATTATAGCATCCAGCCTAACCACAATCTTTTTTCTACTAATTTACCCCATCCTAACAACCCTCACCCCAAAACTACACCCTCCACACTGAGCCCTAGACAAAGTCAAAACTGCCGTAAAAATAGCCTTCTTTGTTAGCCTCCTCCCCCTATTTTTGTTTCTCCACGAAGGAACTGAGACCGTCATCACCACCTGAAACTGAACAAACACCCTCACCTTCGATATTAATATTAGCCTTAAATTTGACATCTACTCAATTATCTTTACCCCTATTGCCTTATATGTCACCTGATCTATTCTAGAATTTGCCTCCTGGTATATACACTCCGACCCCTACATAAACCGTTTCTTTAAATATCTCCTCATTTTTCTTATCGCCATAATTATTCTAGTTACAGCAAATAACATATTTCAACTCTTCATTGGTTGAGAAGGAGTAGGAATTATGTCCTTCCTACTCATTGGCTGATGGTATGGCCGAACCGACGCAAACACCGCAGCCCTTCAAGCAGTTCTCTATAATCGAATCGGTGATATTGGCCTAATCTTCTCCATAGCATGGATTATAACCAACCTTAACTCCTGAGAACTTCAACAAATTTTTTATACCGCCAAAACTATTGACCTCACCCTCCCCCTCATAGGCCTCATCCTCGCAGCCACTGGCAAATCAGCCCAATTCGGACTTCACCCCTGACTCCCCTCAGCCATAGAAGGCCCTACACCGGTCTCTGCCCTACTGCACTCAAGCACTATAGTCGTAGCAGGTATTTTTTTACTAATCCGCATAAGCCCACTACTAGAAAATAACCAAACCGCTCTCACCACCTGCCTTTGCTTAGGTGCCCTTACCACACTCTTTACCGCAACCTGTGCTCTCACCCAAAATGACATCAAAAAAATCGTTGCCTTCTCAACATCTAGCCAACTCGGCCTAATAATAGTAACCATCGGACTTAACCAACCCCAACTTGCTTTTCTACATATCTGCACCCACGCCTTCTTTAAAGCAATGCTTTTCCTCTGCTCCGGCTCAATTATTCACAGCCTAAACGACGAACAAGACATTCGTAAAATAGGAGGAATACACCACCTCACCCCCCTCACCTCCTCCTGCCTGACCATCGGAAGCCTTGCCCTCACAGGCACCCCCTTCCTAGCAGGATTCTTCTCCAAAGACGCTATCATTGAAGCCCTCAACACATCTTACCTAAACGCCTGAGCCCTGGCCCTTACCCTCCTAGCCACCTCATTCACTGCCATCTACAGTCTTCGAGTAATTTTCTTTGTATCCATAGGCCACCCCCGATTTAACCCTCTCTCCCCAATTAACGAAAATAACCTAACAGTAACCAACCCAATCAAACGACTAGCATGAGGTAGCATTATCGCCGGCCTTCTCATCACCTCCAACATTACCCCCCTAAAAACCCCTGTTATATCCATGCCCTTTCTTTTAAAAATAGCCGCCCTTATCGTAACAATCATTGGACTCTTACTTGCTCTAGAACTAGCCTCCCTAACCACTAAACAAATCAAAACCCTCCCAAACCTCCCACTCCATCACTTCTCCAATATACTAGGCTTTTTCCCCGCAGTAATACACCGCACTACCCCTAAACTTAATCTTCTTTTAGGCCAAACCATCGCCACTCAAATAATTGACCAAACCTGATTAGAAAAAGTAGGCCCAAAAGCCACCTACTCCCTAAACTCCCCTCTAATCTCAATAACAAGCAATATTCAACAAGGAATAATTAAAACCTACCTCTCCCTCTTCTTCCTCACCTTTATTCTAGCCCTACTCATCCTCCTGTACTAAACAGCCCGAAGAGCCCCACGACTTAAACCCCGAGTTAACTCCAAGACTACAAACAACGTTAACAATAACACCCACGCCCCTAAAATCAACATGACTCCCCCCACAGAGTACATTAACGCTACTCCCCCCACATCCCCCCGAAACACAGAAAACTCACTAAACTCATCCACCGAAATTCAAGAACCTTCATATCATCCCCCTCAAAATACACTTCCTGCTACACCTACCCCCGCCACATAAACCAGCATAACACCTAATACAGGTCAACTTCCCCAGCTCTCCGGATAAGGCTCAGCAGCAAGTGCCGCTGAATAAGCAAACACAACCAACATTCCCCCCAAATAAATCAAAAACAAAATCAAAGATAAAAAAGACCCCCCATGTCCCACCAATACCCCACACCCTACTCCCGCCACCGCAACTAACCCTAAAGCTGCAAAATATGGTGAAGGATTAGAAGCAACCGCCGCCAACCCTAACACCAAACCAAATAAAAATATAAGCATCGTATAAGCCATAGTTTCTGCCAGGATTTTAACCAGGACCAATGACTTGAAAAACCACCGTTGTTATTCAACTACAAAAACTTTAATGGCCAGCCTCCGAAAAACCCACCCCCTCCTAAAAATCGCAAACGACGCACTAGTTGATCTCCCTGCCCCCTCTAATATTTCCGTTTGATGAAACTTTGGCTCTTTACTAGGCCTCTGTCTCATCGCCCAAATTCTAACAGGCCTCTTCCTAGCAATACACTACACCTCCGACATTGCAACAGCATTTTCCTCCGTCGCCCACATCTGTCGAGATGTAAACTACGGCTGACTAATTCGCAACATACACGCCAACGGCGCATCCTTCTTCTTTATCTGCATTTACCTTCATATTGGTCGAGGACTATATTATGGCTCTTACCTTCATAAAGAAACATGAAACATCGGAGTTATTCTCCTCCTCCTGGTTATAATAACTGCATTCGTAGGCTATGTCCTCCCATGAGGACAAATATCTTTCTGAGGAGCCACCGTTATTACTAACCTTCTCTCCGCTATTCCTTACATTGGTAACTCCCTAGTCCAATGACTCTGGGGCGGCTTTTCAGTAGACAATGCAACCCTCACCCGATTCTTCGCCTTTCACTTTCTCCTTCCATTTATCATTGCAGCCATAACAATAATTCACCTAATTTTTCTCCACGAAACCGGATCTACAAACCCAGCAGGCCTGAACTCAGACACAGATAAAGTCTCCTTCCACCCCTACTTCTCGTACAAAGACCTACTAGGCTTCGTAATTCTACTTATTGCTTTAATTGCCCTAGCCCTCTTCTCCCCCAATCTACTAGGAGACCCAGACAACTTTACCCCTGCAAACCCCTTAGTCACTCCCCCACATATTAAGCCAGAGTGATATTTCTTATTTGCTTACGCCATTCTTCGATCAATTCCTAACAAACTAGGAGGAGTCCTTGCACTCCTCTTTTCTATTCTTATCCTTATGCTCGTCCCAACTCTCCATACATCAAAACTCCGAGCCCTCACTTTCCGGCCACTTACCCAATTCCTATTCTGACTCCTAGTCGCAAACGTAGCCATTTTAACTTGAATCGGGGGAATGCCCGTTGAACACCCCTTCATCGTTATTGGCCAAATCGCATCCTTTCTCTACTTCCTTATCTTTCTTATCTTATTTCCCATCACCGGATTAATAGAAAACAAAATATTTGCATAAGCAAACCTGCAGTAGTAGCTCAGTGCCAGAGCGCCAGTCTTGTAAACCGGATGCCGAAGGTTTAAATCCTTCCTACCGCTCAAAGAAAGGGGATTTTAACCCCCACCCCTAACTCCCAAAGCTAGGATTCTAAAACTAAACTATTCTTTGCCGAGCTCTGCCAAAACAAGTTTGTACATATATGTAATTATACCATAAATTTATATTAACCATATATATATGAAATTAACCATCTCATTAGAAAAAGTACGCTTATCAAACTCCACCCTCATACAACAATTAACTACTTAAAAAGTACATATACATAAAAATCATAATTTGAATGACATTTTACGTCAACAGACGATATACTAAGACCGAACACAAATAATTCATCAGTCAAGTTATACCAAGCATTCAACATCCCGTCAAATCTCACATATTTAATGTAGTAAGAGCCCACCATCAGTTGATTTCTTAATGATCACGGTTCTTGAAGGTGAGGGACAACTATTGTGGGGGTTTCACTCAGTGAACTATTCCTGGCATCTGGTTCCTATGTTACGGCCATTACTTGGTCCTTCCTTCCACTTTCATTGACGCTTGGATAAGTTAATGGTGGTAATACATACTCCTCGTTACCCCCCATGCCGGGCATTCTCTCTAGCGGGCAGCGGGTTCTCTTTTTTTTTTTCCTTTTCCCCTGGCATCTCACAGTGCATACAGACCTATTCTCACAAGGTGGAACACACATTCTGTTCGCCGCACAAGATATTCATGGCGCAATGATATTCTTTTAAGAATTGCATAACTGATTTCAAGAGCATAAAAGTCATGTATCAACTCCTAAGATCTCTATCAATACCCCCTGTTTGTTTCGCGTCTAAACCCCCCCTACCCCCCAAAACTCCTAAGATGTCTAATATTCCTGTAAACCCCCCGGAAACAGGAAAACATCGAGAAGCTCCTTCCCTTACACAACATGTGTATATTATAATATTACAATATTGCAATAT